GCTAGCGTAGCTTAAAATAAAGCATAGCACTGAAGATGCTAAGATGGGCCTTAAAAAGCTCCGCATGCACAAAGGCTTGGTCCTGACTTTACTATCAGCTTTAGCACGATTTACACATGCAAGTATCCGCAGCCCTGTGAGGATGCCCTTAATCCCCCGCCCGGGGACGAGGAGCAGGCATCAGGCACTAATTTTTAGCCCAAGACGCCTTGCCACGCCACACCCCCAAGGGAATTCAGCAGTGATAAACATTAAGCCATAAGTGAAAACTTGACTTAGTTAGTGTTAAGAGGGCCGGTAAAACTCGTGCCAGCCACCGCGGTTATACGAGAGGCCCTAGTCGATAGACACGGCGTAAAGGGTGGTTAAGGAGAGCAGAGATTTTAAAGCCAAAGAGCCTCTTGGCCGTCATACGCTCCTGAGTGTTCGAGGCCCAATAAACGAAAGTAGCTTTAACATAGCCCACCTGACCCCACGAAAGCTAAGAAACAAACTGGGATTAGATACCCCACTATGCTTAGCCGTAAACCTAGACGTTATACCACAATAAACGTCCGCCAGGGTACTACGAGCGTTAGCTTAAAACCCAAAGGACTTGGCGGTGCCTTAGACCCCCCTAGAGGAGCCTGTTCTAGAACCGATAACCCCCGTTAAACCTCACCACTTCTAGCCATTCCCGCCTATATACCGCCGTCGTCAGCTTACCCTGTGAAGGACTAACAGTAAGCTAAATGAATACATTCCAAAACGTCAGGTCGAGGTGTAGCGTACGAAGTGGGAAGAAATGGGCTACATTTTCTATTATAGAATATTAACGAATAGTACCCTGAAAAATTACTCGAAGGAGGATTTAGTAGTAAAAAGGAAATAGAGTGTCCTTTTGAACCCGGCTCTGAGGCGCGTACACACCGCCCGTCACTCTCCCCTGTCACACAGCTACAAATGTTCATAACACCAAAGCACCGACAAGGGGAGGCAAGTCGTAACATGGTAAGTGTACCGGAAGGTGCACTTGGATCAAACCCAGGGCGTGGCTGAGATAGTTAAGCATCTCCCTTACACCGAGAAGACATCCATGCAAACTGGATCACCCTGAACCAAACAGCTAGCTTAATCACCAAGTTAACTCAACAACATAAATAATATAGTATAAACCTAAATTAATAAACTAAACCATTTTTCCACCTTAGTACGGGAGACGGAAAAGGTAACCTTAAGCAATAGAAAAAGTACCGCAAGGGAAAGCTGAAAGAGTAATGAAATAATCCATATAAGTATAAAAAAGCAGAGCCTAAACCTCGTACCTTTTGCATCATGATTTAGCCAGTACTACACAAGCAAAGTGACCTTTAGTTTGAAACCCCGAAACCAAGTGAGCTACCCCGGGACAGCCTTCTGGGCCAACCCGTCTCTGTGGCAAAAGAGTGGGAAGAGCCCCGGGTAGAGGTGATAGACCTACCGAACTTGGTGATAGCTGGTTGCCTAAGAAATGAATAGAAGTTCAGCCTCGTACCCCCTTTAATCAATCAAGACATATCTAAATAAGCAAAAAGAGAAATACGAGAGTTAGTTAAAGGGGGTACAGCCCCTTTAACCAAGGACACAACCTTAAACAGGAGGATAAGGGTCATATTTTTTAAAACTAGTCGCCTCAGTGGGCCTAAAAGCAGCCATCTGAATAGAAAGCGTTAAAGCTCAAGCGACACAAAGTTTATTATACTGATAAACAACCCTACTCCCCTAATAATATTAGGCCATTCCATGCCAACATGGAAGAAACTATGCTAATATGAGTAACAAGAGGGAAAGACCCTCTCCTCGCACAAGTGTAAACCAGATCGGACCAACCACTGGAAATTAACGAACCCAAAAAAAGAGGGTAGTGTTATCAACAAATAAAATCAAGAAGATCCCACAACACCAAAATCGTTAACCCCACACTGGAGTGCATCAAGGAAAGACTAAAAGAAAAGGAAGGAACTCGGCAAACATAAGCCTCGCCTGTTTACCAAAAACATCGCCTCCTGCAAATCCCAATGTATAGGAGGTCCAGCCTGCCCAGTGACTACAAGTTTAACGGCCGCGGTATTTTGACCGTGCAAAGGTAGCGCAATCACTTGTCTTTTAAATGAAGACCTGTATGAATGGCCAAACGAGGGCTTAACTGTCTCCCCTTTCAAGTCAGTGAAATTGATCTACCCGTGCAGAAGCGGGTATAAGAATACAAGACGAGAAGACCCTTTGGAGCTTAAGGTACAAACCCAACTACGTTAAACAACTTGTCAAAAAGCATAAACCTAGTAGAATATGGAATTTTACCTTCGGTTGGGGCGACCATGGAGAACAACGAATCCTCCAAGTGGATTGGGGCTAAACCCTAAAACCAAGAAAGACATTTCCAAGTCACAGAAATTCTGACCAATTATGATCCGGCCCCCCAGGCCGATCAACGGACCAAGTTACCCTAGGGATAACAGCGCAATCCTCTCCAAGAGTCCATATCGACGAGAGGGTTTACGACCTCGATGTTGGATCAGGACATCCTAATGGTGCAGCCGCTATTAAGGGTTCGTTTGTTCAACGATTAAAGTCCTACGTGATCTGAGTTCAGACCGGAGCAATCCAGGTCAGTTTCTATCTGTAAAGTCATTTTTCCTAGTACGAAAGGACCGGAAAAAGAAGGCCTATGCTAAAAGCACGCCTTACCCCTAATTAATGAAAACAACTAAATTAAATAAAGGGGGACCCAAATACCTGCCAAAATAAGGCCACACTAAGATGGCAGAGCATGGTAATTGCAAAAGGCCTAAGCCCTTTCAGCCAGAGGTTCAAATCCTCTTCTTAGTTTATGCTAAACACTCTATTAACCCATTTAATTAATCCACTCGCATATATTGTCCCCGTTCTCTTAGCTGTAGCTTTCCTTACTCTACTCGAACGGAAGGTATTAGGTTATATACAACTACGAAAAGGCCCAAACATTGTAGGCCCCTATGGACTACTTCAGCCTATTGCTGATGGAGTAAAACTATTTATTAAGGAGCCAATCCGCCCATCTACGGCATCCCCATTTCTGTTTTTAGCAGCCCCTGTACTTGCGCTAACATTGGCTATGACACTATGGGCACCAATGCCAATACCACACCCAGTTACAAACCTGAATTTAGGTATTTTATTTGTTCTAGCCTTGTCAAGCCTAGCAGTATACTCCATCTTGGGCTCAGGATGAGCATCAAATTCAAAATATGCACTAATTGGCGCCCTTCGAGCCGTAGCCCAAACAATCTCGTATGAGGTCAGCCTGGGGTTGATTCTACTTTCTATTATTATTTTTTCAGGCGGTTACACACTACAGATATTCAACACCACGCAAGAAAGTATTTGATTATTAATTCCCGCTTGACCCTTAGCCGCAATATGATATATTTCTACACTAGCAGAAACAAACCGTGCCCCTTTCGACCTAACTGAGGGTGAATCCGAACTAGTATCCGGCTTTAACGTAGAGTATGCTGGGGGCCCCTTCGCTTTATTTTTCCTGGCTGAATATGCTAATATTCTATTAATAAATACTTTATCAGCTATTCTTTTTCTCGGTGCATCAAATATTCCGTCCATCCCCGAATTAACAACAATTAACCTAATGACTAAAGCTGCGCTTCTCTCAGTAGTATTCCTATGAGTACGAGCCTCATATCCTCGGTTTCGCTATGACCAGTTAATACATTTAGTCTGAAAAAATTTTCTCCCATTAACTTTAGCTTTAGTTTTATGACACACCGCCCTTCCCATTGCACTCGCGGGACTTCCCCCACAGCTATAACCACAAGGAACCGTGCCTGAATTCCTAAGGACCACTTTGATAGAGTGGCTTATGGGGGTTAAAGTCCCCCCAGTTCCTAGAAAGAAGGGAATCGAACCCATACTCAGGAGATCAAAACTCCTGGTGCTTCCTCTACACCACTTTCTATGATAAGGTCAGCTAACTAAGCTTTCGGGCCCATACCCCGAACATGACGGTTAAAATCCCTCCCCTATCAATGAATCCCTATGTACTCGCCATCCTCCTATCTAGCCTAGGACTAGGAACCACCCTAACCTTTGCTAGCTCCCATTGATTGCTCGCCTGAATAGGACTAGAAATTAATACCCTAGCAATTGTTCCAATAATAGCCCAACAACATCACCCTCGAGCAGTTGAAGCAACCACAAAATATTTCTTAACCCAAGCAACCGCCGCAGCAATAATTTTATTTGCTGCAACAACAAACGCCTGGGTTTCGGGTGAATGAGATATTACTAACTTATCACATCCCCTTGCCTCAACAATAACGATCACCGCCCTAGCGTTAAAAATTGGCTTAGCACCAATACACTTCTGATTACCAGAGGTGCTACAAGGACTTGATCTGCTCACAGGACTAATTTTATCAACTTGACAAAAACTAGCCCCATTTGCACTAATTATGCAAGTAGCACCGACCGTCGACCCTTTAGTACTTACAGCCCTGGGGCTCCTATCTACATTAGTCGGGGGATGAGGAGGACTTAACCAAACCCAAGTCCGAAAAATCTTAGCCTACTCCTCAATTGCACATATAGGCTGAATGATAATTATTTTACAATATGCCCCCCACTTAACCCTGCTCGCACTAAGTACTTACATTTTTATGACAGCCACAGCCTTCCTTTCAATAAAAATAGCATCAGCCACAAAAATTAGTACCTTAACAACAATATGATCAAAAACCCCAATTTTAACGGCAACAACAGCCTTAGCCTTGCTCTCACTAGGAGGCCTCCCACCGCTGACAGGATTTATACCAAAATGACTAATTCTCCAAGAAATAACAAAGCAAGAACTCCCACTTACCGCAACCATCATGGCCCTAGCTGCCCTACTAAGCTTGTACTTTTATTTACGACTATGCTACGCTATAACACTTACTATCTCCCCCAGCACAACAAACGCCACTACACCATGGCGGACCCAAACAACCCAATCTACACTTGCTCTAGCCTTGTCAACAACGATTACCCTAGGACTATTACCAGTTACTCCCGCTATTATCATACTAGTTACCTAGGGACTTAGGATAAATTAGACCAAGAGCCTTCAAAGCTCTAAGCAGGAGTTAAAATCTCCTAGTCCCTGACTAAGACCTGCGGGACTTTATCCCACATCTTCTGAATGCAACTCAGACACTTTAATTAAGCTAAGGCCTTTCTAGATGAGAAGGCCTCGATCCTACAAACTCTTAGTTAACAGCTAAGCGCTCAAGCCAGCGAGCATTCATCTACTTTCCCGCCGTTAGACGAGTAAGGCGGGAAAGCCCCGGCAGACGTTAATCTGCGTCTTGAGATTTGCAATCTAATGTGTACTCCACCACGGGGCTTGATAGGAAGAGGACTTAAACCTCTATCTTCGGGGCTACAACCCACCGCCTATTTCGGCCATCCTACCTGTGGCAATCACACGCTGATTCTTCTCTACCAACCACAAAGACATTGGCACCCTTTATTTAGTATTTGGTGCCTGAGCCGGAATAGTCGGTACCGCTCTTAGCTTACTTATCCGAGCTGAACTTAATCAACCAGGGTCCCTCCTCGGCGATGATCAAATTTATAATGTCATTGTTACCGCACATGCCTTTGTTATAATTTTCTTTATAGTAATGCCTATCCTTATCGGCGGATTTGGCAACTGACTCGTCCCACTAATAATTGGAGCTCCCGACATGGCATTCCCTCGAATAAATAACATAAGCTTCTGACTTTTACCTCCATCATTCCTTCTGCTATTAGCCTCATCTGGTGTTGAAGCCGGGGCTGGAACAGGCTGAACAGTGTACCCGCCACTATCCGGTAACTTAGCCCACGCAGGCGCATCTGTAGACCTAACTATTTTCTCCCTCCACTTAGCCGGTGTATCATCCATCCTTGGGGCAATTAATTTTATTACAACAACAATTAATATGAAGCCCCCAGCCATCTCTCAGTATCAGACACCCCTATTCGTGTGGTCCGTTCTTGTAACTGCTGTTCTTCTCCTTCTATCCCTTCCCGTTCTAGCTGCGGGAATTACAATGCTTCTAACAGATCGAAACCTAAATACTACATTCTTCGATCCTGCAGGAGGAGGAGATCCTATTCTTTATCAACACCTATTTTGATTCTTTGGTCACCCAGAGGTTTATATTTTAATTTTACCAGGATTTGGTATCATCTCCCATGTTGTAGCCTACTATTCAGGCAAAAAAGAACCATTTGGGTACATGGGGATAGTATGAGCAATAATGGCCATCGGCCTACTAGGTTTTATTGTTTGAGCCCATCACATGTTTACTGTCGGAATAGACGTAGATACTCGTGCATACTTTACATCCGCAACTATGATTATTGCCATCCCAACAGGTGTAAAAGTGTTTAGCTGATTAGCCACACTCCACGGGGGGTCAATCAAATGAGAAACACCAATACTCTGAGCCCTTGGCTTCATCTTCCTCTTTACAGTAGGAGGACTAACAGGAATTGTATTGGCCAACTCATCACTAGACATTACACTACATGATACATACTATGTAGTAGCACACTTCCACTACGTGCTATCAATAGGAGCTGTCTTTGCTATTATAGCAGCCTTCGTACACTGATTCCCCCTATTCTCAGGCTACACCCTTCACAGCACTTGAACCAAAATCCACTTTGGAGTTATGTTCGTAGGTGTAAACCTCACCTTCTTCCCCCAACATTTCCTTGGCTTAGCAGGAATGCCACGTCGATACTCAGACTACCCAGATGCTTACACCCTATGAAATACAGTATCCTCTATTGGATCACTAATTTCACTAGTAGCAGTAATTATGTTCTTATTTATCTTATGAGAAGCCTTCGCCTCAAAACGAGAAGTTTCATCTGTAGAATTAACCATAACAAATGTTGAATGGCTACACGGATGCCCACCTCCATATCACACATTCGAAGAACCTGCATTCGTTCAAGTTCGATCAAATTAACGAGGAAGGGAGGAATTGAACCCCCATCTACTGGTTTCAAGCCAGTCACATAACCACTCTGTCACTTCCTTTTAAAGACATTAGTAAACCCGTAAATTACATCACTTTGTCAAGGTGAAATAGTAGGTTAAATTCCTGCATGTCTTAAGCTCCAAGCTTAATGGCACATCCCACACAATTAGGATTCCAAGACGCGGCATCACCCGTTATAGAAGAACTTCTCCACTTTCATGACCACGCTTTAATAATCGTATTTTTAATTAGCACTCTAGTACTTTATATTATTGTTGCAATAGTATCAACAAAACTTACAAACAAATATATCCTAGACTCCCAAGAAATTGAAATTGTATGAACCGTACTACCGGCTGTAATTCTTGTTATGATTGCTCTTCCCTCCTTACGAATTCTTTACCTTATAGATGAGATTAATGACCCACACCTAACAATTAAAGCTATAGGCCATCAATGATACTGAAGCTACGAATACACTGACTACGAAAACCTGGGCTTTGACGCATATATAATCCCAACCCAAGATCTTAACCCCGGACAATTTCGGTTACTTGAAACAGACCACCGAATGATTGTCCCAATGGAATCCCCGATCCGAGTACTTGTCTCAGCTGAAGATGTCCTACATTCCTGAGCCGTCCCATCCCTTGGCGTAAAAATAGATGCCGTCCCAGGGCGTCTAAATCAAACAGCCTTCATTGCTTCTCGCCCGGGAGTATTTTACGGACAATGTTCCGAAATTTGTGGGGCAAACCACAGCTTTATACCTATTGTAGTAGAAGCAGTACCTCTTGAATACTTCGAAAACTGATCATCCCTTATACTAGAAGACGCCTCACTAGAAAGCTAAATATGGGCTTCAGCGTTGGCCTTTTAAGCCAAAGAATGGTGCCTCCCAACCACCTCTAGTGAAATGCCTCAATTAAACCCCGCTCCTTGATTTGCAATTTTAGTATTTTCATGACTAGTATTTCTTATTATTATTCCCACTAAAGTAATAAACCACACCTCACCTAATGAACCGGCCCTTCTGGACTCCGAGAAACACAAAACTGAACCCTGAGACTGACCATGGCAATAAGCTTCTTTGATCAATTTGCAAGCCCATCTTATCTTGGCATCCCCCTAATTGCAATCGCAATTGCCCTGCCATGAGTAATATTTCCAACCCCATCATCTCGATGAATTAACAACCGCCTAATTACAGTTCAAGGATGATTCATTAACCGATTCACTAATCAACTTATGTTACCATTAAATGTGGGAGGTCACAAATGAGCGCTATTATTAGCCTCATTAATAGTATTTTTGATTACTATTAATATGCTTGGCCTACTACCATATACTTTTACCCCTACAACACAATTGTCACTAAATATAGGATTTGCCGTCCCACTATGGCTAGCCACAGTTATTATCGGCATACGAAACCAACCAACCGTTGCCCTGGGACATTTATTACCAGAAGGTACCCCTATTCCATTAATTCCAGTACTAATTATTATCGAAACAATTAGCCTATTCATTCGACCTTTAGCTTTAGGCGTTCGGTTAACAGCAAATTTAACTGCCGGCCACTTATTAATCCAGCTAATTGCTACTGCCGTATTTGTCCTACTTCCAATAATGCCAACAGTAGCAATCTTAACTGCTGCCGTCCTCTTCCTTCTTACACTACTAGAGGTTGCAGTAGCCATAATTCAAGCTTATGTATTTGTTCTTCTCCTAAGCCTATATCTGCAAGAGAACGTTTAATGGCCCACCAAGCACATGCATACCATATGGTTGATCCAAGCCCATGACCACTAACCGGCGCAGTCGGAGCTCTACTAATGACATCCGGCCTAGCAATCTGGTTCCACTTCCACTCGACTACACTTTTAACTCTTGGACTAATTCTTTTACTCCTTACTATGTATCAATGATGACGAGATATTATCCGGGAAGGGACCTTCCAAGGCCACCATACAATCCCAGTACAAAAAGGCTTGCGCTACGGAATAATTCTATTTATTACATCTGAGGTATTCTTTTTCCTGGGGTTCTTCTGAGCCTTTTATCACGCAAGCCTAGCACCCACCCCAGAGCTAGGAGGATGCTGACCACCAACAGGAATCATTACGCTAGACCCATTTGAAGTCCCACTACTTAATACAGCCGTCCTCCTGGCATCAGGAGTTACAGTAACATGGGCTCATCACAGCCTGATAGAAGGTGAACGTAAACAGACTATTCAATCCCTCGCACTAACCATCTTACTAGGTTTATATTTTACAGCTCTTCAAGCCATAGAGTACTATGAAGCCCCCTTTACAATTGCAGACGGAGTTTACGGCTCAACATTCTTTGTAGCCACAGGATTCCACGGACTTCATGTTATTATTGGATCCTCATTCCTTGCCGTCTGCCTACTTCGCCAAGTCCAATACCATTTTACATCTGAACATCACTTCGGCTTTGAAGCCGCCGCATGATACTGACACTTTGTAGACGTAGTGTGACTATTCCTCTACGTATCCATTTACTGATGAGGCTCATATCTTTCTAGTATTCAAGTAGTACGAGTGACTTCCAATCACCCAGTCTTGGTTAAACTCCAAGGAAAGATAATGAACTTAATTATTACAATTTTGGCCATTACAGTTGCCCTATCTTTGGTACTAACAATTGTATCTTTTTGACTGCCACAAATAAACCCAGATGCAGAAAAGCTCTCACCCTATGAATGCGGATTTGACCCACTGGGGTCTGCCCGCCTCCCATTTTCACTACGATTTTTTCTGGTAGCTATTTTATTTCTGTTGTTTGACCTAGAAATTGCATTACTTCTCCCATTACCTTGAGGAGACCAGCTCCACAACCCCACCGGAACCTTCCTATGAGCCACAGCAGTACTAATTTTACTTACACTAGGACTAGTTTATGAATGAATCCAAGGAGGCCTAGAGTGGGCAGAATAGAGGGTTAGTCCAATAAAAGACCTCTGATTTCGGCTCAGAAGATCGTGGTTTAATTCCATGACCCCCTTATGACACCCGTACACTTCAGCTTTAGCTCAGCCTTTACATTAGGATTAATGGGCCTAGCATTTCACCGCACCCACCTACTCTCTGCCCTACTCTGCCTGGAGGGCATAATATTATCCCTATTTATTGCACTAGCCTTATGGGCCTTACAATTTGAATCAACTGCATTCTCCACAGCACCTTTACTATTACTAGCTTTCTCTGCCTGCGAGGCCAGTGCAGGTCTAGCCCTTCTAGTCGCTACAGCCCGAACCCACGGGACTGACCGTCTTCAAAACCTAAATTTACTACAATGCTAAAAGTACTAATCCCTACAGTCATGTTATTCCCCACAATCTGAATATCATCCCCTAAATGACTATGGACAACAACAACCGCACAAAGTCTACTAATTGCCCTCATTAGTCTTTCTTGACTAAAGTGAACATCAGAAACCGGATGATCAGCCTGTAACATTTACCTAGCCACAGACCCCTTATCAACTCCCCTCCTAGTGCTCACCTGTTGATTACTTCCACTGATAATTTTAGCTAGCCAAAACCATGTTTACCATGAGCCCATTAACCGGCAACGCCTGTATATTACTCTTCTAGCCTCCTTACAAACCTTCCTGATTATAGCATTTGGGGCCACAGAAATCATCATATTCTATATTATGTTTGAAGCCACCCTCATCCCCACACTAATTATTATTACCCGGTGAGGTAATCAAACTGAACGCCTTAATGCAGGAACTTACTTTTTATTCTATACCCTAGCAGGATCACTACCCCTCTTAGTTGCCTTGCTCCTTCTTCAACAGACAACAGGAACTCTTTCAATATTAATTTTACAGTACTCTCAACCCCTCACACTTAACTCATGAGGTCACAACATCTGATGAGCAGGATGCCTCATTGCATTCCTAGTTAAGATGCCCCTTTACGGAGTTCACCTCTGGCTCCCTAAAGCCCACGTTGAAGCCCCCGTAGCAGGATCCATGGTCCTAGCGGCAGTCTTACTAAAGCTAGGGGGATACGGTATAATACGAATAATAGTTATGTTAGACCCTCTCTCAAAAGAACTGGCCTACCCTTTCATTATTTTAGCACTATGAGGCATTATCATAACCGGATCAATCTGCTTACGACAAACAGACTTAAAATCACTAATTGCCTACTCGTCTGTTAGTCATATAGGCCTCGTAGCAGGAGGCATTTTAATTCAAACCCCATGGGGATTTACAGGAGCAATCATTTTAATAATTGCCCACGGCCTAGTGTCCTCCGCACTATTTTGTCTAGCCAACACCGCCTACGAACGGACTCACAGCCGGACTATGGTATTAGCCCGAGGGCTCCAAATAATCTTTCCATTAACAACCGCCTGATGATTTATTGCTAGCTTAGCTAATCTAGCACTACCACCCCTCCCGAACCTTATGGGCGAACTCATGATTATTACCACCCTCTTTAACTGATCCCCATGAACTATTATTCTTACCGGGGTAGGAACACTAATTACAGCAGGTTATTCTTTGTACTTGTTCCTAATAACCCAACGAGGGCCAACACCCAGTCATATTACAGGATTACCCCCATTTCATACCCGAGAACATCTACTAATGGTACTTCACCTCCTCCCAGTCATTTTACTAGTAACAAAGCCCGAGCTCATATGAGGCTGATGCCACTAGTAAGTATAGTTTAACTCAAAATATTAGATTGTGATTCTAAAGATAGGGGTTAAAATCCCCTTACTCACCGAGGAAGGCCAGAAGCAATAAGTACTGCTAATACTTATACCCACGGTTAAAATCCGTGGCTACCTTGCGCTTCCAAAGGATAACAGCTCATCCGTTGGTCTTAGGAACCAAAAACTCTTGGTGCAAATCCAAGTGGAAGCTATGCACCCAACCACCCTAATTCTATCATCCTCACTGGTTCTAGTTATTACAATTCTTGTTTATCCTTTACTCACCACATTAAACTCAACCCCTAAACATTCTGATTGGGCAACAACACATGTAAAAACTGCCGTAAGCACTGCATTCTTTGTTAGCCTCCTGCCGCTTATAGTGTTCCTAGACCAGGGAACTGAAACCATTGTCACCAACTGACACTGAATAAATACTACCCTATTTGACATCAATGTCAGCTTTAAATTTGACCACTACTCCCTCATCTTTACACCCATCGCCCTCTATGTAACCTGATCTATCCTTGAATTTGCATCCTGATATATGCACTCCGACCCAAACATAAACCGCTTTTTCAAGTATTTACTCCTATTTCTAGTAGCCATAATCATTCTAGTAACCGCCAACAATATATTTCAACTTTTCATCGGTTGAGAAGGAGTAGGAATTATATCATTTCTTCTAATCGGCTGGTGATACGGACGGGCAGACGCCAACACAGCAGCTCTACAAGCCGTACTATATAATCGAGTAGGTGATATTGGACTAATTATAAGCATGGCCTGGATTGCCATGAACTTAAACTCATGAGAAATTCAACAAATTTTTTACTTATCAAAAACCTTTGATATGACACTACCCCTAATTGGCCTAATCTTGGCAGCAACTGGCAAATCAGCCCAATTTGGCCTACACCCATGACTACCCTCCGCCATGGAGGGTCCTACACCAGTCTCTGCCCTACTTCACTCTAGCACTATAGTCGTTGCAGGTATCTTCCTCCTTATTCGCCTCCACCCGGTTATAGAAAATAATAACCTAGCATTAACAATCTGCTTATGCCTAGGAGCCCTAACTACCCTATTCACAGCTGCCTGTGCCTTAACACAAAATGACATCAAAAAGATTGTAGCATTTTCAACATCAAGTCAACTAGGGCTCATAATGGTCACTATCGGACTCAATCAACCTCAATTAGCATTTTTACATATCTGCACTCATGCCTTTTTCAAGGCAATACTGTTCTTATGCTCCGGATCCATTATTCATAGCCTAAATGATGAGCAAGATATCCGAAAAATGGGAGGACTACAAAACCTTCTACCTTTTACCTCAACCTGCTTAACCATCGGCAGCCTAGCCCTAACAGGGACACCCTTTTTAGCCGGCTTTTTCTCAAAAGACGCGATTATTGAGGCCCTTAATACCTCTTACCTAAACGCCTGGGCCCTAACCCTAACACTCATTGCTACATCCTTCACCGCTGTCTATAGCTTCCGAGTAGTTTTCTTCGTTACCATAGGCACCCCCCGATTCCTCCCCCTCTCCCCCATCAATGAAAACAATCCCTCAGTAATTAATCCAATCAAACGATTAGCCTGAGGAAGCATCATTGCGGGACTTATTATTACATCAAACTTTTTACCCTCTAAAACACCTATCATAACTATACCCATAATTCTTAAAATAGCCGCCCTCGCAGTAACAGTCATTGGCCTAATAGTAGCAATTGAACTAACCATATTAACCGGTAAACAATTTAAAACGAGCCCAATAACCTCCACTCATCACTTCTCTAACATACTAGGCTATTTCCCCATAATTATTCACCGACTTATCCCCAAGCTAAACCTAACCCTAGGGCAATCAATTGCCGCACAATTAGTAGACCAAACCTGGTTTGAAGCCATTGGCCCAAAAGGGGCATCTTCCATACAAATTAAAATGTCTAAAGCCGTCAGTGACACTCAGCGAGGAATAATTAAAACATACTTAACAATCTTCCTGTTTACTATAACCCTTGCAATTATATTAACAGTTGCCTAAACTGCACGAAGTGTACCCCGCCCAAGCCCACGAGTTAGCTCCAGTACAACAAATAAAGTTAACAACAATACCCACGCACAGATGATTAACATGCCACCGCCAGACGAGTATATTATTGCTACTCCACTAGTATCTCCTCGTAACATAGAAAATTCTTTTAACCCATCAACAACAACCCAGGATCCCTCATACCAGCTCTCCCAGAATAGACTAACCATTAGAGCTATACCAAATAAATAAATTATAACATACCCGACTACAGAACGATCCCCTCATGCTTCCGGAAAAGGCTCAGCAGCCAAGGCCGCTGAATAAGCAAATACAACAAGCATTCCCCCCAAGTAAATTAAAAAAAGAACTAAAGACAAAAAAGACCCCCCATGGCCGACAAGTACTCCACACCCAACACCAGCTGCCACCACTAACCCAAAAGCAGCAAAGTAAGGCGCAGGGTTAGAAGCTACAGCAACCAAACCAACAATTAAAGCCATCAACAGTAATGATACAAGATAAGTCATAAATTCCTACTCGGATTCTAACCGAGACTAATGATTTGAAGAACCACCGTTGTTATTCAACTATAAGAACCCTTAATGGCAAGCCTACGAAAAACGCACCCCCTAATTAAAATTGCTAACCACGCACTAGTCGACCTACCAGCTCCCTCCAATATCTCAGTATGATGAAACTTTGGATCCCTCCTAGGGCTGTGTCTAGCAACCCAAATCCTCACCGGATTATTTTTAGCCATGCACTACACATCTGACATTTCTACTGCCTTCTCATCAGTAGCACACATTTGCCGAGACGTAAATTACGGCTGATTAATCCGAAATATTCACGCCAACGGAGCATCATTCATATTTATCTGCATCTATATGCACATTGCCCGAGGACTGTATTACGGATCCTACTTATACAAAGAAACTTGAAACATCGGAGTAGTTTTGCTATTATTAGTAATAATAACTGCCTTTGTAGGCTATGTACTCCCGTGAGGACAAATGTCCTTCTGAGGTGCAACAGTAATTACCAACCTCCTATCGGCAGTTCCCTATATAGGAGATGCCCTGGTCCAATGAATCTGAGGAGGCTTTTCCGTTGATAATGCCACACTAACCCGATTCTTCGCCTTCCACTTCCTATTCCCATTCGTTATTGCCGCAGCCACAGTTATTCACCTACTTTTCCTCCACGAAACAGGATCTAACAACCCAGCGGGCCTAAACTCAGACGCAGACAAAATCTCATTCCACCCTTATTTCTCTTATAAAGACTTATTAGGGTTTGCAATTATACTACTAGCACTTACATCTCTAGCGCTGTTTTCACCAAACCTTCTAGGAGATCCAGATAACTTTACCCCAGCAAATCCTCTAGTTACCCCTCCTCACATTAAACCTGAGTGATACTTCCTATTTGCCTACGCCATCCTACGATCGATCCCTAACAAGTTAGGAGGGGTTATAGCACTTCTATTCTCAATTCTTGTCCTAATGGTTGTACCAATTATCCATACATCTAAACAACGAGGACTAACATTCCGACCATTCACCCAATTCCTCTTTTGAACCTTAGTTGCAGACATAGCAATCCTCACATGAATTGGAGGAATGCCAGTCGAACACCCATTTATTATTATTGGACAAATCGCGTCTGTCCTGTACTTTGCACTATTTCTAATTTTAATGCCATTAGCAGGATGATTAGAAAATAAAGCATTAGAATGAGCTTGCCCTAGTAGCTTAACCCAAAGCATCGGTCTTGTAATCCGAAGATTGGAGGTTAGACCCCTCCCTAGTGCCAGAAAAAAGAGATTCTAACTCTCACCCCTGGCTCCCAAAGCCAGAGTTCTAAACTAAACTATTTTCTGCCCTTTATGGTTTAGTACATATTATGCATAATATTACATTAATGTATTAGTACATCTATGTATTATCACCAAAAATTTATTTAAACCATAAAGCAAGTACTAAATTCTAAGAGATACATAAAGCATAATAATTAAGCCTCAGGATTAAATTATCATAACACGGGTAAGTCCTTTACTCCCCTATTAGTCGTTCTCAAACTTTTCCTTGCATGGACCCAACATACATCTACTTAGTATTAATTAATGTAGTAAGAAACCACCAACCAGTTTATATAATTGCATAATACGCATGATAGAATCAGGGACAAAAGTGGAGGGTGGTTAATTATTAATTATTACTGGCATCTGATTCCCATTTCACGGGCATGGGAATGTGGAATCCTCATATCTAAATCTATACTGGCATCTGATTCATGGTGTGGTACATATGTCTCGTTACCCACCAAGCCGGGCGTTCTCTTATATGCATAGGGGTTCTCTTTTTGGTTTCTTTTCATCCACATTTCAGAGTGCAGGCGCAAATAATTAATTAGGGTTGTGCATTTTCTTGTTATTAATAATATTGGTCAGCGATTATAAGACATATCATAAAGAATTACATTAATTTATATCAAGTGCATACATATTCTTTTTTAGCTCAGCCTTATAGTATATACCCCCTTTTGGTTTCTGCGCGGCAAACCCCCCTACCCCCTACGCTCAGAAAATCCTGTTCTCCTTGACAAACCCCAAAACCAAGGAAGGCTCGACTAAGCGTATCAAAGTCAACAAATTTTAGTAAAATCAACTTATGTCATCGCATATTATATATAATATGTAAATATTTAACTCCACATTTTTTAGCATTAAAAAGCCTAAAAATTAGTAGAAAAATTTTGCAAACTATTTCAATGCTAAAATTTCATACATAAAATA